CCAAAATCAATACTGTAATTAAGTAATCGTTTCTTGCGAATATCAGTTTCCAATTTCCAATCAACAACAGGTAGATCTATAGGACAGACACGAACACATACTTCACAAGCAATGCATTTATCAAATTCAAAGTGGATTCGACCTCGGAAACGTTCTGATGTGATCAATTTTTCGTAGGGGTATTGAATAGTTACAGGTAAACGATTCGCGTGGGACAAGGTAATCATGAAACCTTGACCAATGTACCTGGCAGCTCGTATTGTTTGTTGACCAGAATTCAAGAACTGAGTTAGCATAGGGAACATATCTGAATATCTATAAATAATTTTATACTTGTTTCTTTCTCTTGTTTGAGACAAGTTGTGAAGATAGAATATTCTATTCCTTTACAGTGAAAGAAGTTGGGACGAAGTTGTTAATAATAGATTACCTAGAGAAATAGGTAAAAGGAATTTCCATCCAAGATTTAATAGTTGGTCCATTCTCAGTCTCGGTAAAGTCCACCTTGTTGCAATAGAAATGAACAAGAACAAATAAGTTTTAGCTAATGTAATAAAGATACCGATTATTATTCCAAAAATTTTACTTCTTTTAGTTATGTCCAAAATCTCAGGAACTAATATGTATGGAATAGAAAGATTCCAACCCCCCAAGTAAAGAACTGTTACAAATAATGAAGAAACTAGTAGATTTAGATACGAAGCAACGTAAAATAAACCAAATTTGATACCTGAATATTCGGTTTGATAACCTGCTACCAATTCCTCTTCTGCTTCTGGTAAATCAAAAGGTAATCTCTCACACTCGGCTAGAGAAGAAATTATAAAAACGATAAACCCTATAGGTTGACGCCACAAATTCCACCCCCAAAGACCATATTTTGACTGGGCTTCAACTATATCAACTGTACTTAAACTGTTAGATAATCATAGTCGACAATAACATCACTGTTCCCGTCGCTATTACAGAACCGTACATGAGATTTTCACCTCATACGGCTCCTCATAGGTCACAAAAAAATCGAAAGACCTTTCAACATTTTTTATCTTGATGTGTTTGTAGGATCGATAGAGAGTCAAACTCTTATCTTATCCTAAGGCCTAGAATTAGACCAATGAAATTCTGTCTGCTAGATTTATAATAAAAAAGTGCTTCTGAATTGATCTCGTCTTTTAAGAATTTTCATTTTTCTTTGTTGATTAATAACTTTATCCTTGAATAAAAAAAGACTTTTTAGAGGAATATCACATATATATTTCAACCTATCATTTTCGATTACGAAAAATAAGTAGACATTGCATAAAAAAGAATTTTATTTCTCTAAATAAATAAATAAAATAAAAATACAAATAGTTATGAATAAAAAAAAAGATCTCTTTTTGCAATTCTAGTCTTTCGATTTTATTTCGCTCCTATTCTCCTTTCTCAGAAAAAAAAAGGGACATTACCCAAAGTAAAAGATTTCTTCGTTCTTGATAGTTATTTACTTAATCGGTGGATAGGAACATACTCTGGATCGAAATCGCGGGGAGTACTTCTTAATTATTTCTACCAACTTAAAGCCCCAATTCGAATTACTTTTCGATAAAGAAATATCCAGTTGGATATTTTACAGAATCTCTATTACTAATCCTTTGTGTATCTTGGTCTTCCTAACCATCCACTCGTTTTTTTGAATCTCCCAATTAGGGTAATACATCTATACTAATAGAAATAGATAGTAAAAACCCCATACAGTTGATCTTTTGAACCCGCTTCAAGCGATGATGACTAATCAACCAATCTTGGGGTAAACAGTCTCCACTGCTTATGTTTTAATTCTTGTACATAGGAAATGAGATTGAATTCCTTTAACAGCAAATTTGAAAGCCGTTTTATTTCACTCATATAACTATCTGGTTTAGTTTATCAACCCCCATGATGAATAAAAATAAAAAAAATCAAAAATAGATATTCAACGCATTTCACTTTCTTGCTAGAAAGAAAACTTTCTATAAAGAAAATAAAAATAAATAGGGGAATTTTGATGTCTCACCGAATCACACGTAGAGATATTGATAATACACATAGAGTTAATGGTATTTCATAACTAATTGATTGAGCAGCAGCCCTTAATCCACCTAAAAAGGAATATTTATTATTTGATCCATATCCCGACATAAGAAGTCCAACGGGAGCAAGACTTGAAACAGCGATCCATAAAAAAACACCAATACTGAGATCGGCTAGAATAAGGCGATAGCTAAAAGGAATTACTGAATAACTTAGTAAAATGGATATGACTGCTATGGATGGCCCGATACTGAATAAACGAGTATCTCCTCTAGATGGAAGAAGATTCTCTTTGAAAAGTAGTTTTGTACCATCTGCTAGAGCTTGAAGAATTCCCAAAGGCCCAGCATATTCGGGTCCAATACGTTGTTGTATTCCTGCAGATATTTCTCTTTCTAACCAAACAATTACTAGTACACCTAGTGTGATTCCTAATACAAGAGTGAAAATAGGTACGAGTATCCATATGATCCCATACACTTCTTTTAAGGATTCCAATCTGGAAAAAGAATTGATAGCTTGTATTTCTGTTGTATCAATTATCATTTCAACGATCAACTTCTCCCATAATGATATCTATGCTACCTAGTATCGTCATAATATCAGCCAATTTCATTCTTTTAACTAACTGAGGAAGAATTTGCAAGTTGATAAAACCCGGTGGTCGAATTTTCCATCTCCAAGGAAAAACACTCTGATCTCCTATCAGAAAAATTCCCAATTCTCCTTTTGGTGCTTCGACTCTTACATAAAGTTCTTGCTTAGACAATTCAAAAGTTGGAGAAGGTTTTTTACTAATAAATCGATAGTCAAAATCATTCCATTCAGGGTCTTTTATTCTACCAAAGCGTCGAATTTCTAAATTCTCATAGGGTCCCCCTGGAATTCCTTCCAGAGCCTGTTGGATAATTTTTATGGATTCTGTCATTTCACTGATTCGTACTAAATACCGAGCTAATGAATCCCCTTCTTTTTGCCATTGAATCTCCCAATCAAATTCGTCGTAAGACTCATAACGATCAATTTTACGAAGATCCCACTGTATTCCGGAAGCTCGTAGCATTGGGCCCGATAAACCCCAATTTAGTGCTTCTTCTGCGCCAATAATGCCTACGCCTTCAACTCGTTCTAAAAAAATAGGATTCCGCGTAATAAGCTTTTGATATTCAGCAACCCCGGTTAAAAAATAATCGCAAAAATCCAAACATTTATCTATCCAGCCATGAGGTAGATCAGCAGCTACTCCTCCGATACGAAAATAATTATGCATCATGCGCATACCGGTAGCAGCTTCGAACAAGTCATATATTAACTCTCGTTCTCGAAAAATATAGAAGAAAGGGGTCTGTGCCCCAATATCTGCCATAAAAGGGCCAAGCCATAACAAATGAGAAGCGATACGACTTAACTCCAACATAATAGCTCTGATATAGCTAGCCCTTTTAGGTACTTGAATATTGCCTAGCTGTTCGGGTCCATTTACGGTTATTGCTTCTGTGAACATAGTAGCTAAATAATCCCAACGCGTTACATAAGGCAAATATTGTATAATTGTTCGATTTTCCGCAATTTTCTCCATCCCTCTATGTAAATAACCCAGTATTGGTTCACAATCAATAACATTTTCACCATCGAGAGTAACAATCAGTCGAAGAACACCATGCATTGATGGGTGGTGAGGGCCCATATTGACTATCATGAGGTCTTTTCTTGTAGTTGGTGCAATCATAAGTTTTTTCCCGAGTCGTTCTTCCATGCATTGCTGAAAGTAAAAAGAAGTTCATCAAAATTTAAACAACTAAGCTCAAATGGTATCACGCTTCAAATTAACGAGTTTTTATCTCTCGAATATTTAACTCACTAATTAATTCTTTATAGCGTCTTCTATTTTTTTTTGACAAATAGGCCAGCAGTCGTTGGCGTTTTCCCAAAATTTTCCGTAAACCTCTCTGGGATGAAGAGTCTTTTTTGTGCAATTCCAAATGTGAAGTAAGTCTTCTTATCTTAGTGGTAAAACTGAATACTTGAAATTCAACAGACCCTCTGTTTTCTTCGTTTTCTTTTTGAGAAATAACCGAAATGAATGAATTTGTTACCATAAAGAAATCCCCTTTCCCTTTTTACAGATATGGATTTTATTGATCAGTAATAATAATGCCATTAATTGGAATCTGGTATATACAATAATCTAATCCAAATTTCTTTATGAACTCCTAATTTTCTGAATTCAAATCAATTAATCCAATTTCTAATTGGATTTAGATAGGGATAGAAAAGGATTGGTACATTTTCGCATCGAAGAATTTAGACCTAAAACAAAGAAGGTTCTGTTGATTCATTTCGAGATCTAATCGAGATATTATTCATTTCCTATTGGATATTAGAATGAAATGTGAGACAAGACATGTGATCTATGTATTTGTTTGCTTTGATATACCCTATTATATAATATATATAGGGTATAGAATATATAGAAAAAGTGTATTATCCACGAAATGTCAAAATTTCAATCGTGGATACAGATGTATTCTTAACATACTGAAACGACTCCCATTATTGGTATCAAACCAATAACGATTCATACAAGCTAAATCCTCTAATCGATAATTAGGCCAAAGAAAGAGCTTTAATTTCATTAATTGACTTTTCTCTCTATCAAAATGGTTACTGTCATGCGAAACTTGGCTGCTGTCTTTTACGTCCTTTGCATTCCAAAATACTGGATTTCTATCTTCACCATTTCTATTCTTTGAATTAAAACAACTTAGAATTTGCAACTTTCTACGACGTCTAAACGAAAAAATATTTTCAGGAACAAGCAAATCCAAATGATTTTTGTCTCTATTTTCAGTTATTCTTTGGTGTGATGAAATAGTTTCATCAAAATTCTTCTTAGAAACATATCTTTGTTCTTGGTATTTTTGATTAGTTTGGTGCTTACTCTTATGAACCAATGAAATACCTATGGTTTGATACATAATAAATTGTGCATCGTTTTTTCCAAATAGACGAATGGGTTCTATAATCAATATTCCCTTTTTCATCAATTGGTTAAGAGTTAAATTCTTCTCAATCAGCATTATATCCAAACTCATTTCTCTATTTTGAATCAAGGGTATAGTAATTTGGGTTGGATCTATCAGTCTAAGCAGGAGACAATATACCTTGACATTATTGATCAGTCTTTGATTCAAAGTATCGTCCCATCTCAATTGAAAAAGCAAATAACGTTTCAGGAAGAAATCTAGTTCTGCTCTCGCGCTGCTTTTGTATTGTTTTTTCTTTTTCCCCTTTTTCATGTCTGATCTTGCATAATTTTCTTCACTATCTTTTTGTTGTGAGAGAACGGATCCAAGATTTCCTGGACTTGTGGGTTCTTTTTCTCCTTGATTTCGATGCTTTTTATTCGATGGTATCAAAAAACTTCCTTTTTGCTTTTGATTTATTTTTTTATTTTCACTACTATTTTCATTTTTATTCAAATTTGAAAGAAGTAATTTGCTTGGTATAAACCAAGGTTTGCTTTTATATGCATTATAAAGTAACACAAATTCTGGGAAGAACCAAGGTTCCAAATTCGTTATGCGACACTTTAGCATTTTTTCATTCATTCCCATCCAATCAAAAAATACTTTGTCGGAGTTTGGTGGATTGATTTCTGGAATCATAAGATAAAAAAGCTCTTTTTTAGGAATTATTTGAGTATTTTGATTCCGATTGCTGACCCAGGCCTCAATATCGCCTTTTTGTTTAAGATCAAAATTGAGAATGTTCCAATCAAAATATTTTCTATCGACCGTTTTTTCCATATATAGAATATGGATCTTTCCTAGATAATTATCGATAGGGATGTTCCTCAGTATATTTTCTTTATGCGTGTTATAAGAAATCTCTTGCTTCTTACGTCCTTGAAACGGAGATCTATAAAAAAAGTATTCCGTTTTATTTTCATAATTAAGAAATTGATATGATAAAAGATCATATTTATAGTATTTTTGCAAATTCTCTTTTCTTTTTTGATTAGATAATGAATATACTTCAATTTGTTTTTTGAAATCAATTAATTGGTCTTTTTCATATGAATGCCTTTTGCTAAAATTTTCCTTTTTACGCTGATGAACTGTATTGCGCCATTTTTCTGGTATTAATCTATACCATCTGCTCTGAGATAAATTGTATTGATAATATCCTCTTAACCACTTTTTCCATTGATTCATTTCATAACTCGGAAGTTTCTTATCTCCTAATTTCGAATCAACCATTCCTTGTGTTTCAAAAGAATCCTTTATTTCAGGCGGGGGGATTCCTTGAGATTGAAGAACAGCTCTTAATTTATACGAGTTACTAACTTGGATTTGTGATAATTTGAAAAATACATATGCTTGTGACACGTAGGATAAGTCATAAAAAATAGGTGAATTTTTTTGACTATTACTAATATTATCAAGTGACTTTTTTATAGTCGAAATAAATGGAATTCGATTTTTTTTAATTTTATTAATTCTTTCTTGTTTTCTTTCATTATTGTAAAGGGATTTATCAATAATTTTTTTTGTTGATTCAAGAAAAAGTTCTGTATTCATTCTGGGAATATTAATGATACAGAAAAATAAATCTGTGTAGATTTTTTCAATGAAAAATCTCAAAAAAAGAGGTAATTTAGAGATTAATTGAGCATTTCTTTTTTTGAATATTTGCCATTTTTCGAATCTTTTAGCATTATAACTTGTTTTTTTAAGACTAATATTCTTTATTCTTGGAGTTACTTTTTTTTGCTCTTTTATAATTCTTTCTATTTGATTGCGAATTGTACTTGTTCTAGTAGTCAAATCCTTGATTTTTTTTTCTGTTAATGAAGAATTTGTCCAATTCGTAGATGCAATTTCACTAAACGATTCGTGAATTAGCTGATTGCTTATTATAGAATCTTTTTCTTCTTTAATTTCACTTGATTCATATACTTCTCTTCCTGTTAATCGAAATAATAAAATTTTTGAAAGTTCTTTTATTATTTTTTTTAGAAAAATAACACTTTCGATAACCCATTCTTTTGTTTCTTTTAAAACTTTTCGAAGTAATTTTATTTTTCTTTTAAAAACTATTAGAACTCGAGAAGACTTCTTTTTAAATTTTCCAATTTTTTTTTCAATTTCCTTAAAAATGGGTTTAAAAAAGGAAGGTCCTTTTCGGGGCGAACCAAAAGGAAGTTCAGTTTCCATTCCCCAAACTGTTAAAAAACAAAAATCATCTTTTTCTTTTTTTTTTTTCATTAAACCTTTCTTAGATGATCGTAGTTTCGATTTGTGCCAAGGTTTCAGACGGAAAGGAAATAAGATTTTTATCTGAATACCGTCTGTCAACCAATTTTTCGGAAATTCTGTTTCGGATAATGGAACACCATTATAGGTACATTTAACATGCATCTCTCTATTCCATTCCTGTAAATCC